TAATATCTTGGAAATTTTAGTATTCAGGTGTTTTGTGATTTTTTTAGTCCTAGTTTTTGGGTTGTGTGTTGAGGGTGTTTAAAAAATATTTATATGTTATATATAATATGTAATGGCATGAGTCAACCCTTATTACAACTTGTTGACTTTGATACGCTCGGCCTGTCCTCTCTGGTTTTGGGGTTTGACAGAGATACAGGATTTGCCGGGCGTAGGGGGTAAGGGGGTTTGTCGCGCAAAAACGGGGGGCATATAGTATAAGAGTGTATTGGATAAGAATGTATTATGCACTTGAGATAAACATATGTAATTCTTAAGTTATGTCTTTAGATCATTAAACTATATTATTTGTGACCATTATGTTCCACCTTAAGTTATTATTGAGCCTGCACTCTGAGATGTATGTGAAAGGAAGACCAAAAAAAGATACGTTATGCATATAAAAGAACGCTCGGCTTGGGGGGTAACGAGACATATGTACTACACCATTAATCAAATGCCAGTATAATTATCCGAAGGTGGAGTAATGAATATTATGGACCTGAAATAGGAACCAAATGCCAGTAATAGTTCACTAAGTGCGACCCCCACAATTATTGCCCCTGATTCTATCATTAATATTTAACCTTTATATAAACTGGTTGGTGGTTTCTTACTACATTAATATTGTATATGTAAATCCTAATTGATTAAACAGAGTAAAAATCTGAGGACAATAATATTTTGACGCTCCCATAGAATTTAAGTTTGATTAATATTTTATTAAATTAATAATATTATGTAAATGCACTTTACAGGTAAGTACTTGCTTTATGGTTCAAATATTTTATTGGTGATTATACATAGATGTACTAATGCATTATGTAATATTATGCATATTATGTACTACACCATAATACTATGCAGAAAATAGTTTAATTTAGAATTCTGGCTTTGGGAGCCAGGGGTGAGAGTTAAAATCTCTTTTTTCTGGCGGCACTAGGGGGGATTTTAACCTCCGATCTTCGGATTACAAGACCGATGCTTTAAGACTAAGCTACTAGGGCAGGCTCATTCAAGTGCTTTGTTTTCTAGTCATCCGGCTAGGGGAATTAGAACTAGGAATAGGGCGAAGTATAGGACTGATGCAACTTGTCCAATAATAATGAACGGGTGTTCTACTGGTATTCCTCCAATTCATGTTAAGATAATTATGTCCGCAACCAAAGTTCAGAAGAGGAATTGGGTGATTGGTCGGAATGTTAGTCCTCGTTGTTTTGATGTGTGCAAGATTGGTACTACTATTAATACTAGGATAGAGAATAGGAGGGCCAGGACCCCTCCCAGTTTGTTTGGGATGGATCGAAGGATGGCGTAGGCGAATAGGAAGTATCACTCAGGTTTGATGTGGGGCGGGGTGACTAGCGGGTTTGCTGGGGTAAAGTTTTCTGGGTCTCCTAATAGGTTTGGGGAAAATAGTGCTAGGGACGCAAGTGCTAGTAGTATAACTACAAAGCCTAGGAGGTCTTTGTAGGAGAAATATGGGTGGAAGGAGATTTTGTCTGCGTCGGAGTTTAATCCTATTGGGTTGTTTGATCCTGTTTCGTGGAGGAATAGTAGGTGAAGAATGGTTGCTGCTGCGACGACAAATGGAAACAGGAAGTGGAAGGCAAAGAATCGTGTGAGAGTTGCATTGTCTACTGAGAAGCCTCCTCAGATTCATTGTACTAGGGCGTCCCCTACGTAGGGGACGGCTGATAGGAGGTTTGTGATGACTGTGGCACCTCAGAAAGATATCTGTCCTCATGGGAGGACGTAACCGACGAAGGCTGTTATCATTACTAGGAGGAAGAGGATGACTCCGATGTTTCAGGTTTCTTTATACAGGTATGATCCGTAGTATAGGCCTCGAGCAATGTGGAGGTAAAGGCAGATGAAAAAGAAGGATGCTCCGTTTGCGTGTATATTTCGGATAAGTCATCCGTAGTTGACGTCACGGCAGATGTGAGCCACTGAGGAGAAGGCTGTGGAGATGTCGGAGGTGTAGTGTATTGCCAGGAATAGTCCTGTTAGGATTTGGGTAATCAAACATAATCCTAGTAGTGACCCAAAGTTTCATCATACTGAGATGTTTGAGGGGGCTGGGAGGTCGACTAGTGCGTCGTTGGCGATTTTAATAAGAGGGTGTGTTTTTCGTAGGCTTGCCATTATGGGTTCTTATAGTTGAATAACAACGGTGGTTCTTCAAGTCACTGGTCTCGGTTAAAATCCGAGTGAGAATTATGACTTATCTTGTATCTTTGCTGTTGATAGCTTTAATTATTGGTTTGGTTGCTGTGGCTTCTAATCCTGCACCTTATTTCGCTGCTCTTGGTTTAGTGATGGCGGCGGGGGTTGGGTGTGGGGTATTAGTTAGTCATGGTGGGTCTTTTTTGTCCTTGGTTCTCTTTTTAATTTATTTAGGGGGTATGCTTGTGGTGTTTGCGTATTCGGCGGCTTTGGCTGCTGAACCTTTTCCTGAAGCTTGGGGCGATCGTTCTGTGGTTGGGTATGTCTTGGTTTATTTATTTGGTGTTGGGCTGATGGTTAGTTTGTTTTGAGATGGTTGGTATGAGGGGTCTTGGGTGGTTGTTGATGGCTTGAAGGAGTTTTCTGTGCTGCGGGGGGATACTAGTGGGGTTGCTGAAATGTATTCATCTGGTGGTGGAATATTGGTTATTTGTGCGTGGGTGTTGCTTTTAACCTTGTTTGTGGTGTTGGAGCTAACTCGGGGTCTGGGTCGTGGGACCCTTCGGGCGGTTTAAATTGTGGCTAGGAGAATTGCTAGAGCTGTGGAGAGCAGGAAGATTGTTAGGTAGGTTTTAATTATTCCTCGTTGGGCGTCGCTAATGGTTTTAGCCATTTTAATTTGGGCTGAAGAGGCCCCTTTTGGTCCTGCGGCTTCAAATCATGTTTGATCTACTATTTGGGTGGCGGCTAGTTGGCCTAGGGTTAAGTTTAGTTTTGGTACTAGTCGGTGGGTGATTGCTGGGAAGTAGCCTAGTATGTTGGAGAAGTGGTGTAGTTGGGCTGTTGGGCGAGTTTTGAATTGTTTATTGGTTAGAGCAGTGAGTTCTATGGCTGTTAGCAGTCCAATAATTGTTACTGCGATGGCGGCTATTTTAAGGGTTGTGGGCATTGTTATGGTTGGTGTTTTTGAGGGTAAGAAGTTGGACGTAATGATGAGCCCTGCGACGATGCTTCCTCAAGCAAGTCGTTTGATAGGGCTGATTACTGATGGGTCATTTTCGTTGATTGGTGAAAATGGCAGGAATCGGGGTGTTCCTATGTTAACGAAGAAGACCACTCGGAAGCTGTATACGGCGGTGAAGGAGGTGGCGATAAGTGTGAGGGTTAGGGCTCAGGCGTTTAGGTAGGAGGTATTCAGGGCTTCGATGATGGCGTCTTTTGAAAAGAATCCGGCTAGGAATGGGGTTCCTGTGAGTGCTAGGCTACCAATTGTTAGGCATGTTGAGGTAAATGGTATAAGATTTTGTAAGCCTCCTATTTTTCGGATGTCTTGTTCATCGTTGAGGCTGTGGATAATTGATCCCGAGCACAAGAATAATATTGCTTTGAAGAAGGCGTGTGTGCAGATGTGAAGGAATGCTAGTTGTGGTTGATTAAGCCCAATTGTTACTATTATGAGTCCTAGTTGGCTTGATGTAGAGAAGGCCACGATTTTTTTAATGTCGTTTTGGGTTAGGGCACAGGCAGCTGTAAATAGGGTGGTTAAGGCTCCTAAGCATAGGCAAATTGTCAGGGCGAGTTCGTTGTTTTCCATGATTGGGTGGAGTCGGATTAGAAGAAAGATTCCGGCTACAACCATAGTGCTGGAGTGAAGTAGGGCAGAGACTGGTGTGGGGCCCTCCATGGCGGAGGGAAGTCATGGGTGGAGTCCAAATTGGGCGGATTTTCCAGTTGCTGCCAGGATAAGGCCAATTAATGGGAGGGTTATGTCGAAGTCTTTTGATAGGAAGAAGATTTGTTGAATTTCCCATGAGTTTAGGTTTATTGCAAATCAGGCCATGCTCATGATTAGTCCGATGTCACCTACTCGGTTATAGATTACGGCTTGTAGGGCTGCTGTGTTGGCGTCTGCTCGCCCGTATCATCAGCCGATGAGGAGGAATGATATGATTCCAACCCCTTCTCATCCAATGAATAGTTGAAATATATTATTGGCTGTTACTAGGATAATCATGGCTACTAGGAATAATAGCAGGTATTTGAAGAATCGGTTCATGTATGGGTCGGAGTGTATATACCAAGATGCAAATTCGAGGATGGATCAGGTTACGTAAAGGGCAATAGGGGTGAAGATAAGTGAGTAGTGGTCAAATTTGAAGCTGATGTTGACGTCAAATATTGTGGTGTTTATTCAGTGTCAGTTTGTGACGATGGTTTCAGTGCCTTGATCGAGGAAGAGTATGAGCGGGAGAAGGCTGATAAAGAATGCGGAGCTTACAGCGGTTTTGACGTGCAGTGTTGCTCACTTAGGGTTTAAAGGTTTTGGACTTAGTGAGGTGAGTAGGGGATAAATTAAAATAATGATAACTAGGACCAGTGAAGAGGATAGGATTAAGGGTGTTGGGTGCATAGCTTCCACTTGGATTTGCACCAAGAGTTTTTGGTTCCTAAGACCAATGGATGAGCTGTTATCCTTTAGAAGCGCGAGAGAGCCACGGAGTTTAACCGTGGGTTGTAAGTATTAGCAGTGCTTATTGCCTCGGGCCTTTCTCGGTGAGTAAGAGGATTTTAACCTCTATCTTTAGAATCACAATCTAATATTTTTAATTAAACTATACTTACTAGTAGCATCAGCCTCATATAAGTTCTGGTTTTGTTACTAGGAGGATGACTGGGACAAGATGAAGTGTTATCAGTAGGTGTTCTCGGGTGTGGAATGGTGGTAAGCCTACGATGTGGTTTGGTGCTGGGCCTCGTTGAGACATGAGGAATAGGTAGAGGGAGTAGCCGGCCGTGATTAATGTTCCGACTCCTGTAAGTGCGATAGTTCATGGGGATCAGTTAAATAATGTGGTGATGATTATGAGCTCTCCCATAAGGTTTGGAAGAGGTGGAAGGGCCAGGTTAGCTAGGTTAGCGATGAATCATCAGACTGCTGTCAGAGGGAAGATTATTTGTAATCCTCGCGCAAGAATTATGGTTCGGCTATGTGTTCGTTCGTAGGCGGTGTTGGCCAGGCAGAATAGTGCGGAGGACACAAGGCCGTGGGCGATTATTAAAATGATTGCTCCGGTAAATCCTCATGGGGTTTGGATAAGGATTCCTCCCGCGACCAGCCCTATGTGACTTACTGAGGAGTAAGCGATTAACGATTTTAAGTCTGTTTGACGTAGACAGATGGACCCGGTTATGATAATACCCCATAGGGCCAAGATAATGAAGGGATAGGCTAGTTCTTTGGAGAGAGGGTCTAGCATTACTATTATTCGTATCATTCCATAGCCCCCTAGTTTGAGGAGAACTGCGGCTAGGACTATGGATCCGGCCACAGGGGCTTCAACGTGCGCTTTGGGCAGTCAGAGGTGGACTCCGTAGAGGGGTATTTTTACTAAAAATGCAATTAAGCATCCTGCTCATCAGATTTTGTGGCCTCAGGAGTTGAGGGCCAGGGGTTGGGAATATTGTAAGATTAATATAGACAGTGTTCCAGTTGATTGTTGGAGGAGAAGGAGGGCTACTAAGAGGGGTAATGATCCTGCTAGTGTGTAGAAAAGGAAGTAGGTCCCTGCGTTTAGGCGCTCGGTTTGGTTCCCTCAGCGGGTGATGATGATGAGGGTGGGGATGAGTGTGGCTTCAAATATGACGTAGAACAGAATAATTTCGGTGGCGCCGAATGCTATGATTAGGAAAGTTTGTAGTGAGGCCAGGAGGGTGATGTATAGTCGTTGTCGGGTGACTGGTTCTGGGTTAATGTGGTTTTGGCTGGCCAGAATTATTAGGGGAAGAAGTCAGCATGTGAGAACAAGAAGGGGGGTGGATAGCGGGTCTGTGGCTATGTACATGTTAGAAGCTGCTCAGCCGGTCTCTGACGTTCATTTTAACCAGACAAGGCTGGTGAGTGCAATGAGAAGACTATGTGCAGTTGTTGTTGTTCATAGTCATTTAGGAGAGGATAATCAGATTGTTGGGAATAGCATGATTGTTGGAATTAGTACTTTTAGCATTGTAGAAGATTAAGGTTTTGTAGGCGGTCAGTTCCATGAGTACGGGCTGTGGCGACTAGGAGGGCAAGGCCTGCGCTTGCTTCGCAGGCGGAAAAAGCTAATAGAAGTATTGGGGCTGCTGAGAATCCTGTGGATTCGAATTGTAGGGCCCAGAGGGCTAGTGCAATAAATAAAGATAGTATTATTCCTTCTAGGCATAATAGGGCCGATAGCAGGTGGGTCCGGTGGAATGCGAGGCCTATGAGCCCCAGGATAAATGCTGAGGTAAAGCTGAAGTGAACGGGTGTCATAAGGGGGTCGTGGAATTTAACCACGATCTTCTGAGCCGAAATCAGAGGTCTTGTTTTGGACTAACTCCCTATTCTGCTCATTCTAAGCCTCCTTGTGTTCATTCATAAACTAGTCCTAGTGTTAAGAGAATAAGGACTGCTGTGGCCCAGAAAAAGGTTCCGGCGGGGTTGTAGAGCTGATCGCCTCAGGGCAGAGGAAGAAGGAGGGCGATTTCTAGGTCAAATAAAAGGAACAGGATGGCCACCAGGAAAAATCGAAGGGAGAATGGTAGTCGAGCGGATCCGAGGGGGTCGAAACCGCATTCGTATGGTGAGAGTTTTTCTGCGTCGGGGCTTATTTGTGGGAGTCAGAAGGATACGACTGCTAGCACAAGGGATAGGGTAATTGTGATAATTAAAATGGTGATAATTAAGTTCATTATCTTTCCTTGGGGTTCAACCAAGACTGGGTGATTGGAAGTCACTCGTACTAGCGCTTAATACTAGAAAGATTATGAGCCTCATCAGTAAATGGATACGTAGAGGAATAGTCATACTACGTCGACAAAGTGTCAGTATCATGCGGCGGCTTCAAAACCAAAGTGGTGTTCAGATGTGAAATGGTATTGGATTTGGCGGAGAAAGCAGACGGCTAAAAATGAGGATCCAATAATAACATGAAGTCCGTGGAATCCTGTGGCTACAAAGAATGTGGATCCATAGACCCCGTCTGCGATTGTAAATGGTGCTTCGTAGTACTCTATGGCTTGAAGGGCTGTGAAATAGAGCCCTAGAATGATAGTCAGTGCGAGGGATTGGATAGCCTGCTTTCGCTCGCCTTCTATAAGGCTGTGGTGTGCTCATGTTACCGTGACCCCGGATGCTAGAAGTACGGCTGTGTTAAGAAGGGGGACTTCGAATGGATCAAGTGTAATAATTCCTGTTGGCGGTCAGCAGCCTCCTAGTTCTGGCGTTGGTGCTAAGCTTGAGTGGTAGAAGGCTCAGAAAAACCCAAGGAAGAAGAATACTTCGGATGTGATGAATAGGATTATTCCGTATCGTAAGCCTTTTTGTACGGGGGGTGTGTGGTGACCTTGGAAGGTTCCTTCTCGAATGATGTCTCGTCATCACTGGTACATGGTGAGGAGTAATAGGACTGCTCCTAGGGTTATGAGTGTGGTTGAGTGAAAGTGGAACCAGATCGCTAGACCGGATGTCATTAAAAGAGCTCCGATTGCGCCAGTTAGGGGTCATGGGCTTGGATCAACCATATGATATGCATGTGCTTGGTGGGCCATTAAACGTTCTCTTGTAGGTAGAGGCTGAGGAGGAGGACAAATACGTAGGCTTGGATTATTGCGACTGCAACTTCTAGAAGTGTTAGCAAGAAGAGAACAGTGGCTGTTAGGATTGCTACGGTTGGTATTATGGGGAGTAGGACAAACACAGCGGTAGCAATGAGTTGAATTAGAAGGTGTCCGGCAGTTAAGTTGGCTGTTAGTCGGACGCCAAGAGCTAAGGGGCGAATGAATAGGCTAATTGTTTCGATAATAATTAGTACCGGGATTAGTAGAATTGGGGTCCCTTCTGGGAGGAGGTGGCCTAGAGCAACTGTTGGTTGGTTGCGCATTCCGATAATGACTGTTGCGAGTCATAGTGGTACGGCAAATCCTATATTAAGGGATAGTTGCGTTGTAGGGGTAAAGGTATATGGGAGGAGGCCAAGCATGTTGATGGTGATGAGGAAAACTATTAAGGAAGCTAATAATAGGGCTCATTTATGGCCCCCGATGTTGAGGGGAAGCATAAGTTGGTTGGTAAAGCGGTTAATTAGTCACCCTTGAATGGTGATAAGTCGGTTGTTAACCCATCGTGAGGATGGGGAGGGGTATAGGACTCAGGGTAGTGCAATTGCAATTGCAATTAGGGGGACTCCCAGGTAAGATGGGCTTGCAAATTGGTCGAAGAAGCTTATTGCCATGGTCAGTCTCAGGGTTCAGTTTTGTGTGCTTCAGCATTTAGAGGGGTTGGCTCATTTGGTGAAGTGTGGTTTATGACTTTAGTTGGGATAATGGTGAGGAAAATTGCTCACGAGAATACTAAGATTGCAAATCAAGGGGCGGGATTTAATTGGGGCATTTCACTAGAGGTGGTTGGGAGGCACCAATCTTTGGCTTAAAAGGCCAACGCTGTAGCCCAAATTTAGCTTCCTAGTGAGGCGTCTTCTAGTATAAGTGTGGATCAGTTTTCGAAGTGTTCTAGTGGCACTGCTTCAACTACGATCGGCATAAAGCTGTGGTTTGCCCCGCAGATCTCGGAGCATTGTCCATAGAACACCCCCGGTCGGGAGGCAATGAAGGCGGTTTGATTAAGACGTCCGGGCACTGCGTCTATTTTTACTCCTAGGGCTGGGACGGCTCAAGAGTGTAAGACGTCTTCGGCTGAGACGAGAACGCGAATTGGTGATTCTATTGGGACTACCATTCGGTGATCTGTCTCTAGGAGACGGAATTGTCCGGGGGTGAGGTCTTGGGTTGGAATTATGTAGGAGTCAAAGCCCAGGCTTTCGTAGTCGGTGTATTCATAGCTTCAGTACCATTGATGTCCTATGGCTTTAATTGTTAAGTGGGGGTCATTAATCTCGTCTATAAGATATAGAATTCGTAATGAGGGCAGGGCAATTAAAATGAGAATGACAGCTGGGAGGACGGTTCATACGATTTCGATCTCCTGCGAGTCTAAAATATACTTGTTAGTGAGCTTTGTTGAAACCATTGCAACAATAATATAGAGTACTAGGGTGCTAATTAAAAATACAATTATTAAAGCATGGTCGTGGAAGTGGAGAAGTTCTTCTATAACGGGTGACGCCGCGTCTTGGAATCCTAGTTGTGTGGGATGTGCCATTAAGCCCGTGGGCTTAAGACATGCAGGAGTTTAACCTACTATTTCACCTTGACAAAGTGATGTAATCTACAAGTTTACTAATGTCTTATAAGGAAGTGACAGAGTGGTCATGTGGCTGGCTTGAAACCAGTATATGGGGGTTCAATTCCTCCCTTCCTCGGTTAATTTGATTGAACTTGAACGAATGCGGGTTCTTCAAATGTGTGGTATGGTGGTGGGCATCCGTGGAGTCACTCTACATTTGTTGTGGTTAGTTCAACTGATATAACTTCTCGCTTAGCGGCAAAGGCTTCTCATAAAATAAACAAGAACATGATTACTGCTACTAGTGAGATGAGTGATCCAATAGAAGAAACTGTATTTCACAGGGTGTAAGCGTCTGGGTAGTCTGAGTATCGTCGTGGCATTCCTGCCAGGCCTAGGAAGTGCTGTGGGAAGAATGTGAGGTTAACTCCTACAAATATTACCCCGAAGTGAATTTTTGTTCAGGTACTGTGTAGGGTAAATCCGGTGAATAATGGGAATCAGTGTACAAAGCCTGCTATAATTGCGAATACAGCACCCATTGATAGGACATAGTGGAAGTGGGCAACTACGTAGTATGTGTCATGAAGAACAATGTCAAGGGATGAGTTTGATAGGACGATTCCCGTCAGCCCCCCAACTGTAAATAGGAAAATGAAGCCGAGGGCTCATAATATTGGTGTTTCTCATTTAATCGAACCTCCATGGAGTGTCGCCAGTCAGCTGAAGACTTTTACACCTGTGGGGATGGCAATAATTATTGTCGCCGATGTAAAATATGCTCGTGTGTCTACGTCCATTCCGACTGTAAACATGTGGTGGGCTCAGACGATGAATCCTAGAAGACCGATAGCCATCATTGCTCATACCATTCCCATGTAGCCAAATGGTTCTTTTTTGCCGGCATAGTAAGCCACCACGTGGGAAATAATTCCAAAGCCCGGCAGGATTAAAATATATACTTCTGGGTGCCCGAAGAATCAGAATAAATGTTGATATAGGATTGGGTCTCCTCCTCCTGCGGGGTCAAAGAATGTTGTGTTTAAGTTTCGGTCTGTTAGAAGCATTGTAATTCCGGCTGCTAGGACTGGTAGAGAGAGTAAGAGAAGGACTGCTGTTACTAAGACGGCTCACACAAATAGCGGCGTTTGATATTGGGAGATGGCTGGAGGTTTTATATTAATAGTTGTGGTAATAAAATTAATTGCCCCTAAAATGGATGATACACCAGCTAAGTGTAGGGAGAAGATAGTTAGGTCTACGGATGCCCCCGCGTGGGCTAAGTTGCCTGCTAGTGGTGGGTAAACAGTTCATCCCGTCCCCGCCCCGGCTTCTACGCCAGATGAGGCTAGGAGTAGAAGGAAAGATGGTGGTAGTAATCAGAAGCTTATGTTGTTCATTCGTGGGAATGCCATATCCGGGGCCCCGATTATTAGGGGCACTAGTCAGTTGCCAAAGCCTCCAATGAGAATAGGCATTACTATAAAGAAAATTATAACAAAAGCATGTGCAGTGACAATGACATTGTAAATCTGGTCATCACCAAGAAGTGATCCGGGTTGGTTTAGTTCAGCGCGGATTAGTAGACTGAGAGCAGTACCGACTATTCCGGCTCAGGCACCAAATACTAGGTAGAGGGTGCCAATGTCTTTGTGGTTGGTAGAAAAGAATCAGCGCGTGATTGCCACAGGTAGGATGGCCGAAGTTAGGTGGTGGGTTGTAGCCCCGAAGATAGAGGTTTAAGTCCTCTTCCTATCATAGCTCCGTGGTGAAGAACACATTAGATTGCAAATCTAAAGACGCAGATTGACGTCTGCCGGGGCTTTCCCGCCTTACTCAGGCTAACGGCGGGAAAGTAGATGAATGCTCGCTGGTTTGAGCGCTTAGCTGTTAACTAAGAGTTTGTAGGATCGAGGCCTTCTCATCTAGTAAGGCTTTAGCTTAATTAAAGTGTCTGATTTGCATTCAGAAGATGTGGGATAAAGTCCCGCAAGTCTTAGGCAGGGACTAGGAGATTTTCACTCCTGCTTAGAGCTTTGAAGGCTCTTGGTCTGGGTTATCCTAAGTCCCTAGGCGGTTAATGCCATGATGGAAGGGGCAATTGGTAGGAGGCCCAGGGCTGTTGTTGTGGATAGGGCCAGTGCAAGTGTTAGTTGGGTGGTTTGGGTTCGTCATGGTGTTGTGGCGTTGGCTGTACTTGGGGAGATGGTTAGGGTTATTGCATAACATAATCGTAGATAAAAATATAAACTTAGTAGGGCGGCCAAGGCTATAATTGTTGCGGTGGCTGGGAGGTCCTGTTTTGCTAGTTCTTGCAGGATCAACCATTTTGGCATAAATCCTGTGAGTGGGGGAAGCCCTCCAAGTGATAGTAGGGCTATGGCTGTGGTTGCTGTTAGGATTGGGCTTTTTGATCATGTTGCTGTTAGGGAGTTGATTTTTGTGGCTGATGCTATTTTTAGCGATAGGAAGGCTGTGGATGTTATGAGAATGTAAAGTCCAAGGGTAATTAGGGTGAGTTGGGGGGCGTATTGTAGAATAATGATTATTCATCCCATGTGTGCGATTGATGAGTAGGCTAGAATTTTACGTAGTTGGGTTTGATTAAGTCCTCCTCATCCCCCCACGAGTGTTGAGAAGAGGCCTAGGGCTGTGAGTAGCGTCGGGTTGGTGTTTGGGGCTACTTGAATGATTAGTGCGAATGGGGCTAGCTTTTGTCATGTGGAGAGAATTAGTCCTGTTGTTAGGTCAAGTCCTTGTAGCACTTCTGGTATTCAGAAATGTATTGGTGCAAGGCCTACTTTTAGTGCTAGGGCGGTGAGGGTTATAGTTGAAGCAATGGGGTGTGAGAGGTTGTTGATGTCCCATTCTCCGGTTATTCATGCATTTGTGGTGGCTGCAAATAAAATTATTGCTGCTGCGGTGGCTTGGGTGAGGAAATACTTGGTGGTTGCTTCAACTGCCCGTGGGTGGTGTTGTTGTGCTATTAGGGGGAGGATTGCTATGGTATTAATTTCTAACCCTATTCAAGCAAGTAGTCAGTGGGAACTGGCGAAGGTTAGGGTGGTCCCTAGTCCTAAACTAGAGAGGAGGATTATAAGTACATGGGGGTTCATTGACAAGGGAGGGATTTTAACCGTCATGTTCGGGTTATGGGCCCGAAAGCTTAATTAGCTGACCTTGTCGTAGGAAGTGGTGTAAAGGAAGCACCTGGAGTTTTGATCTCCTGAGTATGGGTTCGACTCCCTTCTTTCTAGGAACTGGAGGGACTTTAACCCTCATAAGCCACTCTATCAAAGTGGTCCTTGGGCATTCAGGCACGGTTCCTTATTAGAGTTGTGGGGGGAGCCCTGCGAATGCGATTGGCAGGGCGGTGTGTCATAATACTAGGGCCAGGGTTAGGGGGAGAAAATTTTTTCACACTAGATGTATTAGTTGATCATATCGGAATCGTGGGTAGGAGGCTCGGACTCATAGGAAGATGATGGAGAGGAGTGCGGCTTTGGTCATTAGGTTAATTGTTGTTAGTTCTGGGATGGTTGGTGCGTGGGAGGCTCCAAGGAATAGAATGGCGGATAGGGTATTTATTAGTAGGATATTAGCGTATTCAGCTAGGAAAAATAATGCGAATGGGCCTCCTGCATATTCTACATTAAATCCGGAGACCAGTTCGGATTCACCCTCAGTTAGGTCGAAGGGTGCTCGGTTTGTTTCTGCTAGTGTTGAGATGTACCATATTGCAGCTAGGGGCCAGGCTGGGATTAGGAGTCAGATGGCTTCTTGGGTGATGTTAAATGTTTGGAGTGTGTACCCTCCTGAAAAGATGATAATTGATAGGAGGATAAGTCCTAGGCTTACTTCGTAGGAGATTGTTTGGGCTACGGCTCGTAGGGCGCCAATGAGTGCATATTTTGAGTTTGATGCTCATCCTGACCCGAGAATGGAGTAAACTGCTAGGCTGGATATGGCTAGGACAAATAAAATTCCAAGGTTGAGGTCAGTAACTGGGTGTGGCATTGGCATGGGTGATCACAGGGTTAGGGCTAGGGTTAAGGCTAGTATGGGGGCTGTTAAGAATAAAATTGGTGATGATGTTGATGGGCGGATTGGTTCTTTAATAAATAGTTTTACTCCGTCGGCGATTGGTTGGAGGAGTCCGTATGGTCCAACGACGTTGGGGCCTTTTCGTAGTTGCATATATCCTAGCACTTTTCGCTCGATTAGTGTTAAAAATGCTACGGCTAGGAGAACTGGTACAATATATGCGAGGGGATTAATTAGGTGGGTTAGTAGAGTGTTTAGCATAAACTAAGAAGAGGATTTGAACCTCTGGCTGAAAGGGCTTAGGCCTTTTGCAATTACCATGCTCTGCCATCTTAGTGTGGCCTTATTTAGGCGGGTATATGGGTTCTCCCTTTGTTTGATTTAGTTGTTTTCATCAATTAGGGGCGGGGCGCGCTTTTAGCGTTGGCCCCTCTTTTCCGGTCCTTTCGTACTAGGAAAAGTAACATTACAGATAGAAACTGACCTGGATTGCTCCGGTCTGAACTCAGATCACGTAGGACTTTAATCGTTGAACAAACGAACCCTTAATAGCGGCTGCACCATTAGGATGTCCTGATCCAACATCGAGGTCGTAAACCCCCTCGTCGATATGGACTCTGGGAGAGGATTGCGCTGTTATCCCTAGGGTAACTTGGTCCGTTGATCGGCCTTAGTGGGCCGGATCATATTTGGTCAGATTTTCTGTGACTTTGAAATGTCTTTCTTGGTTTTAAGCTTTTTGGCTCAGTCCACATGGAGGATCTTTTATTCTCCGTGGTCGCCCCAACCGAAGGTAAAATCCCATGTTTCGCTAGGTTTGTGCTGTTTATTGAGTTGTTTAAACGTGATTGGGTTTGTACCTTAAGCTCCAAAGGGTCTTCTCGTCTTGTAGTTGTATACCCGCTTCTGCACGGGTAGATCAATTTCACTGACTTGAAAGGGGAGACAGTTAAGCCCTCGTTTGGCCATTCATACAGGTCTTCATTTAAAAGACAAGTGATTGCGCTACCTTTGCACGGTCAAAATACCGCGGCCGTTGAACTTGTGGTCACTGGGCAGGCTGGACCTCCTATACTTTGAGGTTTGCAGGAGGCGATGTTTTTGGTAAACAGGCGAGGCTTGTGTTTGCCGAGTTCCTTCCCTTTCTTTTAGTCTTTCCCTGATGGCACTCCGGTGTGGGGGTAACGATTTTGGTGCTGTGAGGTTTTCTTGAATTTATTTGTTCTTTACGCTGCCCTCTTTTTTTGGGTTCGTTGATTGCCAGTGGTTGGTCCGATCTGGTTTACACTTGTGCCGGGGAGGGGATGAATCCCCTTGTTACTCATTTTAGCATAGTTTCTTCCATGTCAGCATGGAGTGGCCTAATAGATTTAGGGGAGTGAGATTTTTTATCAGGATAATAAACTTTTTGTCGTTTGAGCTTTAACGCTTTCTGTTCAGATGGCTGCTTTTAGGCCCACTGAGACGACGTGTTTTGTGAAGTATGATCTTTATCCTCCTGTGTAAGATTGTATTCTTTGTTAAAGGGGCTGTACCCCCTTTAACTAACTCTCGTGTTTCGCTTTTTGTGCTGATTAGATGTTGCTTGGTTCGCTTAAGGGGCACGAGGCTGAACTTCTATTCATTTTTTAGGCAACCAGCTATCACCAAGTTCGGTAGGTCTGTCACCTCTACCCGGGGATCTTCCCACTCTTTTGCCACAGAGACGGGTTGGCCCACGTTGGCTGTCCCGGGGTAGCTCACTTGGTTTCGGGGTTTCAGACTAAAGGTCTCTTTGCCTGGGTGTACTGGCTAAATCATGATGCAAAAGGTACGAGGTCAAGTCTCTGCTTTTTAGTGCTTGTATGGGTTGTTTCATTACTTTTTCAGCTTTCCCTTGCGGTACTTTTTCTATTGCTTATGGGCACCTTTTCCGTCTCCCGTACTAAGGTGGAAAAATGGTTTAGTTTGTAGGTTGCGGTTATGCTGTGTTATTTACGTTGTTTAGTTATTTTGGTTATTAAGCTAGCTGTTTGGCTCAGGGCGATCCAACTTGCATGGATGTCTTCTCGGTGTAAGGGAGATGCTTAACTATCTCAGCCACGTCCTGGGTTTGATCCAAGTGCACCTTCCGGTACACTTACCATGTTACGACTTGCCTCCCCTTGTCGGTGCTTTGGTGTTAAATACATTTGTTGCTATTTGACAGGGGAGAGTGACGGGCGGTGTGTACGCGCCTCAGAGCCGGGTTCAAAAGGACACTCTATTTCCTTTTTACTACTAAATCCTCCTTCGAGCATTAGTTTTCATAATGCTGTTCGTGTTATTCTGTGACAGAAAATGTAGCCCATTTCTTCCCACTTCGTGCGCTACACCTCGACCTGACGTTTTGGGTTGTGCCCATTTTGCTTACTGTTAGACCTTCACAGGGTAAGCTGGCGACGGCGGTATATAGGCGGGGATGACTAGAAGTGGTGAGGTTTAACGGGGGTTATCGGTTCTAGAACAGGCTCCTCTAGGGGGGTCTAAGGCACCGCCAAGTCCTTTGGGTTTTAAGCTGACGCTCGTAGTACCCTGGCGGACGTTTGTTGTGATAAAACGTCTAGGTTTATGGCTGGGCATAGTGGGGTATCTAATCCCAGTTTGTTTCTCAGCTTTCGTGGGGTCAGGTGGGCTAGTATTGAAGCTACTTTCGTGTTTGGACTTCGGACGCTCAGTAGCGTATGACGGCCAAGAGGCCCTTTGGCTTTAATTTTTGCTCTCCTTAACCACCCTTTACGCCGTGTTTATCAACTAGGGCCTCTCGTATAACCGCGGTGGCTGGCACGAGTTTTACCGGCCCTCTTAGCACTGCCTAAGTCAAGCTTTTGCTCATGGCTTAATGTTTATCACTGCTGAATTCCCTTGGGGGAGTGGCGTGGCAAGGCGTCTTGGGCTAAAAGTTGTGCCTGATGCCTGCTCCTCGTCCCCGGGCGGGGGATTAAGGGCATCCTCACGGGGCTGCGGAGACTTGCATGTGTAAGTTGTGCTAAAGCTGATAGTAAAGTCAGGACCAAGCCTTTGTGCATGCGGGACTTTCTAGGGTCCATCTTAGCATCTTCAGTGCTATGCTTTATGTTAAGCTACGCTAGC